TTGTCGTAGCTTAAAACAAAGCATAACATTGAAGATGTTAAAATAGGCCCTAGAAATGTCTCGAGAACACAAAGGCTTGGTCCTGACTTTCCTGTCAGCTTTAACCAAATTTACACATGCAAGTATCCGCACCCCCGTGAGAATGCCCTACAGTTCCCCGTCCGGGAACAAGGAGCCGGTATCAGGCACATACCCTTATAGCCCACAACACCTTGCTTAGCCACACCCTCAAGGGAACCCAGCAGTGATAGACATTAAGCCAATAAGTGTAAACTTGACTTAGTTATGGTTAAGAGGGCCGGTAAAACTCGTGCCAGCTACCGCGGTTATACGAGAGGCCCAAGTTGACAAGCTCCGGCGTAAAGCGTGGTTAAGGAGTAATAAACACTAAAGCCGAACGCTTACTAGGCTGTTATACGCTCCCGAAAGTAAGAAGCACATCCACGAAGGTGGCTTTATTTTACCTGAACCCACGAAAGCCAAGGCACAAACTGGGATTAGATACCCCACTATGCTTTGCCCTAAACATTGATAGTCTTATACAACCACTATCCGCCCGGGTACTACGAGCAGCAGCTTAAAACCCAAAGGACTTGGCGGTGCTTTAGACCCACCTAGAGGAGCCTGTTCTAAAACCGATAACCCCCGTTCAACCTCACCTTTCCTTGTTCTCCCCGCCTATATACCGCCGTCGTCAGCTTACCCTATGAAGGCCCCTTAGTAAGCACAATTGGCACAGCCCAAAACGTCAGGTCGAGGTGTAGCGTATGGAAAGGGAAGAAATGGGCTACATTCCCTGTTACAGCGAATTACGGATAATATTACTGAAACGTGTATCTAGAAGGAGGATTTAGCAGTAAGCAGAAAATAGAGCGTTCTGCTGAAACCGGCCCTGAAGCGCGCACACACCGCCCGTCACTCTCCCCGAGCGTATTTTCACAACTTAACTTAAAACCTTTTATCAGCAAAGGGGAGGCAAGTCGTAACATGGTAAGTGTACCGGAAGGTGCACTTGGCAAAACCGGGGCATAGTTTAAAGCAGAACACCTTCTTTACACGCAGGAAATACTCGTTCAACTCGAGTTGCCTTGATACCGACTCGCTAGCCCGACCAGTCAAAAACAACAAAACACAATAATTAAACCCAAAGACACTACGTCCCCACAAACAAACCATTTTTCCCCCTCAGTATGGGCGACAGAAAAGGAACAACGGAGCGATAGAGAAAGTACCGCAAGGGAATGCTGAAAAACTAAATGAAATAAACAAGTGAAGCCTAAAAAAGCAGAGATCCTAACTCGTACCTTTTGCATCATGATTTAGCCAGTGCAACCCAAGCAAAGAGCACTTTAGTTTGACAACCCGAAACTTTGTGAGCTACTCCAGGGCAACCTAATTAATAGGGCCAACCCGTCTCTGTGGCAAAAGAGTGGGAAGACCTTCGAGTAGAGGTGATAAACCTACCGAACTTAGTAATAGCTGGTTGCCCAATAACTGGATAGAAGTTCAGCCTCCCGGCTTCTTTTTTCTCCAACCCCTTCTGTATCAACAGATAAAATAAGAAACCAGGAGAGTTAGTCTAAGGGGGTACAGCCCCTTAGAAACAAGATACAACTTTTATAGGAGGATAAAGATCATAGTTAACTAAGGCCATAAATTAGGGTGGGCCTGAAAGCAGCCATCCCACTAAAAAGCGTTAAAGCTCAAACACATACCACTATAAGCCCTAAGTTCCGACCACCCCGTCTTACTCCCCTTATCCTACTGGGCCGTCCCATGCTTGCATGGGAGCGATCCTGCTAAAATCAGTATATAAGAGGGCCTAACGGCCCTCTCCCTGCATATGTGTAAATCGGAAACGGACAACCCACCGAACCCTAACGGACCCAAACAATAGAGGGAACTGAACTACAGACAAAACAACCAGAAAAACACCCAAACAGACAACCGTTACCCCTACACAGGTATGCTCCCAGGGAAAGACTAAAAGAAAGAGAAGGAACTCGGCAAACACACTCAGCCTCGCCTGTTTACCAAAAACATCGCCTCTTGCTAAACCGAAAGTATAAGAGGTCCCGCCTGCCCTGTGACTATATGTTTAACGGCCGCGGTATTTTGACCGTGCGAAGGTAGCGCAATCACTTGTCTTTTAAATAGGGACCTGTATGAATGGCATAACGAGGGCTTGACTGTCTCCTCTTTCAAGTCAATGAAATTGATCTCCCCGTGCAGAAGCGGGGATAGATACATAAGACGAGAAGACCCTATGGAGCTTTAGACACTAAAGCAGATCAGCATTAATACCCTGAACATAGGGCACGAATAAACTGATCCCTGCCCTAATGTCTTTGGTTGGGGCGACCGCGGAGAAATATAAAACCCCCGCAAGGACTGAATGTACTACATTCACAACCAAGAGTGACAGCTCTAATTAACAGAACTTCTGACCAGTAAGATCCGGCAATGCCGATCAATGAACCGAGTTACCCTAGGGATAACAGCGCAATCTCCTTTTAGAGCCCATATCGACGAGGAGGTTTACGACCTCGATGTTGGATCAGGACATCCTAATGGTGCAGCCGCTATTAAGGGTTCGTTTGTTCAACGATTAAAGTCCTACGTGATCTGAGTTCAGACCGGAGTAATCCAGGTCGGTTTCTATCTATGTAACGATCTTTTCTAGTACGAAAGGACCGAAAAGAGGGGGCCCATGTCTGAGACATGCCTCACCCCCACCTGATGAAAGCAACTCAATCAGGCAAGGGGGCGTCGTCCCTCCTTGTCTGAGAGAACGACATGTTGGTGTGGCAGAGCCCGGTCGTACTGCAAAAGGCCTAAGCCCTTTGTACAGAGGTTCAAATCCTCTCTTCAACTATGATCTCAACACTTTTTACCCATATCATCAACCCCTTAGCTTACATCATCCCAGTTCTCCTGGCCGTTGCCTTCCTTACATTAGTAGAACGAAAAGTCCTCGGATACATACAATTTCGAAAAGGCCCTAACATCGTTGGACCCTACGGCCTCCTACAACCAATCGCCGACGGGGTAAAATTATTTACTAAAGAACCCGTCCGCCCCTCAACCGCCTCCCCCATTTTATTCCTCCTCGCCCCGATATTGGCCCTTACTCTTGCCCTTACCCTATGAGCCCCCCTTCCCATACCATACCCCATCCTAGACCTAAACCTAGGAATTCTTTTTATCCTAGCACTCTCCAGCCTAGCAGTATACTCCATCCTAGGCTCAGGATGAGCATCAAATTCAAAATATGCCCTCATCGGGGCACTACGAGCCGTAGCACAAACTATTTCCTACGAGGTCAGCCTAGGATTAATTCTTTTAAATGCAATCATTTTCACAGGAGGCTTCACCCTACAAACCTTCAATACAGCCCAAGAAACCGTCTGACTTCTACTACCAGCCTGACCTCTAGCCGCAATATGGTACATCTCCACATTAGCCGAAACTAACCGAGCACCTTTCGACTTAACCGAAGGTGAGTCAGAGCTAGTTTCAGGCTTCAATGTAGAGTACGCAGGGGGCCCTTTCGCTCTATTTTTCCTGGCAGAATACGCAAACATCCTCCTTATAAACACCCTCTCTGCCACTCTTTTCCTAGGAGCCTCCCACATCCCCACCACCCCAGAACTAACAGCTGTTAATTTAATAGCAAAAGCAGCACTCCTTTCCCTACTCTTCCTATGAGTTCGAGCCTCCTACCCCCGCTTCCGATACGACCAATTAATGCATTTAATCTGAAAAAACTTTCTTCCCCTTACACTAGCTCTAGTCATTTGACACCTTGCGCTCCCTATCGCATTTGCTGGACTCCCCCCTCAAATCTAACCCCGAAACTATGCCTGAAGTAAAGGACCACTTTGATAGAGTGAACCATGGGGGTTCGAATCCCCTTAGTTTCTTAGAAAGAAGGGATTCGAACCCTAACTAAAGAGATCAAAACTCTTAGTGCTTCCGTTACACCACTTCCTAAGTAAGGTCAGCTAATTTAAGCTTTTGGGCCCATACCCCAAACATGCAGGTTAAAATCCTGCCTTTGCTAATGAATCCATATATCTTAGCTACTTTACTATTTAGCCTTGGACTAGGAACCACCATTACACTCACAAGCTCTCACTGACTATTTGCCTGAATAGGCTTAGAAATTAATACTCTAGCCATCCTCCCCCTCATGGCCCAACAACACCACCCCCGAGCAGTTGAGGCCACCATAAAATATTTCCTCACCCAAGCAACAGGAGCGGCTACCCTCTTATTTGCCAGCACGACCAATGCATGACTAACAGGCCAATGGGACATCCTACAAATATCCCACCCCCTCGCAATTACTATGGTGATTCTTGCCCTCTCCCTGAAAGTTGGCCTTGCCCCCTTGCACACATGACTGCCCGAAGTACTTCAAGGGTTAGACTTAACCACAGGCCTCATTTTATCAACCTGGCAAAAACTAGCACCCTTCGCCCTATTTCTTCAAATTCAACCCGCCAACCCCCAAATCTTAATTATACTGGGCATTACCTCTACCCTTGTCGGTGGCTGAGGGGGGCTAAATCAAACACAACTCCGAAAAATCCTAGCATACTCCTCCACAGCCCACTTAGGCTGAATAATTTTAATCCTCCAGTTCTCACCCTCCTTAGCCCTCCTAACCTTAATTACATACTTGATCATAACATCCTCAACATTCCTTGTGTTCAAACTAAACAAATCAACAAGCATCAACATACTCGCCACCTCTTGAACAAAAGCCCCTGCACTAACAACCCTCACCCCCTTAATTTTACTATCACTAGGGGGCCTTCCACCACTAACAGGCTTTATACCAAAATGACTTATTCTTCAAGAACTTACCAAACAGGAACTAGCACCCATCGCCACACTAACCGCACTAACCGCCCTACTCAGCCTATATTTCTACTTACGATTAACATACGCTATAACACTCACCATATCCCCTAATAACGTAACAGGTACAACCCCCTGACGCCTCCCATCCCTACAACTAACACTCCCCCTTGCTACCTTAACCACAGCAACAATCTGCCTACTCCCACTTACCCCTACTATGGCGGCACTATTCAACCTATAGGGGCTTAGGATAGTATCAGACCAAGAGCCTTCAAAGCCCTAAGCGGGAGTGAAAATCTCCCAGCCCCTGATAAGACTTGCAGGACACTAACCCACATCTTCTATATGCAAAACAGACACTTTAATTAAGCTAAAGCCTTCTAGATAGGCAGGCTTCGATCCTGCAAACTCTTAGTTAACAGCTAAGCGCTCAAACCAGCGAGCATCCATCTAACTTTCCCCGCCTGTTAGTCGACTAACAGGCGGGGAAAGCCCCGGCAAACGTTCAGCTTGCTTCTTTAGATTTGCAATCTACTATGTTAAACACCTCGGGACTTGGTAAGAAGAGGGATTAAACCTCTGTTTATGGGGCTACAATCCACCGCTTAAACATTCAGCCATCCTACCTGTGGCCATTACACGTTGATTTTTCTCGACTAATCACAAAGACATTGGCACCCTTTATCTTGTATTTGGTGCCTGAGCCGGTATAGTAGGAACAGCCCTCAGCCTGCTAATTCGAGCTGAGCTAAGCCAACCAGGGGCTCTACTAGGCGACGACCAGATCTATAATGTAATTGTTACAGCACACGCTTTTGTAATAATCTTTTTTATAGTAATACCAATTATGATTGGTGGCTTTGGAAACTGACTTATCCCACTTATAATTGGTGCCCCAGACATAGCATTCCCTCGAATGAATAATATAAGCTTCTGACTTCTTCCCCCATCTTTCCTGCTCCTTCTTGCCTCTTCTGGGGTAGAAGCTGGTGCCGGTACTGGCTGAACGGTCTACCCGCCCTTAGCCGGAAACCTAGCCCATGCAGGTGCATCCGTAGACTTAACCATCTTCTCATTACATTTAGCAGGAATCTCATCAATTCTAGGTGCAATTAACTTTATTACAACCATCATTAACATGAAACCCCCTGCCATCTCTCAATACCAAACACCTTTATTTGTGTGAGCGGTCTTAATCACAGCAGTACTTCTGCTCCTCTCTCTTCCTGTTCTTGCCGCCGGCATTACAATGTTACTTACAGATCGTAACCTTAACACCACTTTCTTCGACCCTGCCGGAGGAGGAGACCCGATTCTTTACCAACACTTATTCTGATTCTTCGGCCACCCAGAAGTCTACATTTTAATTCTCCCTGGCTTCGGAATGATTTCCCATATCGTTGCATACTACTCTGGGAAAAAAGAACCTTTCGGCTATATAGGAATGGTTTGAGCCATGATGGCAATCGGCCTTCTAGGTTTCATCGTATGGGCCCACCACATATTTACAGTTGGAATAGACGTAGATACACGCGCTTACTTTACATCAGCCACTATGATCATCGCAATCCCCACTGGCGTCAAAGTCTTCAGCTGATTAGCCACACTCCACGGAGGATCCATTAAATGAGAAACCCCCCTTCTATGAGCACTTGGCTTTATTTTCCTCTTTACAGTAGGAGGTTTAACAGGAATTGTCCTAGCTAATTCTTCACTTGATATTGTCCTACACGACACATACTACGTAGTCGCCCACTTCCACTATGTACTCTCAATAGGAGCCGTATTCGCCATCGTAGCTGCCTTCGTACACTGATTCCCGCTATTCACAGGCTACACCCTCCACAGCACTTGAACAAAAATCCACTTTGGCATTATGTTCGTAGGTGTAAACCTTACCTTCTTCCCACAACACTTCCTAGGGCTGGCCGGAATGCCTCGTCGATACTCAGACTACCCAGACGCCTACACCCTGTGAAATACCATCTCTTCTATCGGCTCTATAATCTCACTCGTAGCCGTAATTATATTCCTTTTTATCATTTGAGAAGCATTTGCTTCTAAACGTGAAGTCCTTGCAGTAGAACTGACCACAACCAACGTAGAATGACTCCACGGCTGCCCTCCCCCATATCACACATTCGAGGAGCCCGCATTTGTTCAAATTCGACCACACTAAACGAGAAAGGGAGGAATTGAACCCCCGTATGATGGTTTCAAGCCAACCACATAACCGTTCTGTCACTTTCTTTATAAGACACTAGTAAAACCGATTATTACACCGCCTTGTCAAGGCGTATTCGTGGGTTTAAACCCCACGTGTCTTAAACCGTCAATGGCACATCCCACACAACTAGGTTTACAAGATGCAGCTTCACCAGTGATAGAAGAACTTCTACACTTCCATGATCACGCCTTAATAATCGTTTTTCTTATCAGCACACTAGTTCTTTATATTATTGTAGCCATAGTTTCCACTAAGCTAACTAATAAATATATTTTAGACTCCCAAGAAATTGAAATTATCTGAACAATTCTTCCAGCAGTAGTCCTCATCCTGATTGCACTCCCCTCCCTTCGCATCCTTTACCTAATAGATGAAATTAACGACCCCCACATTACAATTAAAGCCATAGGACACCAATGGTACTGAAGCTACGAATACACCGACTACGAAGACCTTGGGTTTGACTCATACATAATCCCCACACAAGACCTAACCCCAGGCCAATTCCGCTTACTAGAAGCCGATCACCGAATGGTCGTTCCCTTAGACTCCCCAGTTCGAGTACTAGTCTCTGCTGAAGATGTACTTCACTCATGAGCAGTACCAGCCCTAGGAATCAAAATAGACGCCGTCCCAGGCCGTCTAAACCAAACAGCCTTCGTCACATCTCGACCAGGTGTATTCTACGGACAATGTTCAGAAATCTGCGGTGCAAACCATAGCTTTATGCCAATCGTAGTGGAAGTTGTTCCCCTAGAACACTTTGAAAACTGATCCTCCTTTATACTTCAAGACGCCTCGCTAAGAAGCTAAGCAAGGAATAGCACTAGCCTTTTAAGCTAGAGATTGGTGACTACCGCCCACCCTCAGCGACATGCCCCAACTCCTCCCACTACCCTGATTCGGCACACTACTCTTTGCCTGAGTAGTTTTCTTAATCTTCTTTCCTAAAAAAGTAACGGCCCACACATTCCCTTACGACCCTACCCCCCTCAAGCCTCAAAAGCTAGAGAAAACCTCTTGAAATTGACCCTGAGTGTAAGTTTTTTTGACCAGTTTATAAGCACAACATACTTAGGGATCCCCTTAATCGCACTAGCATTAACCTTTCCTTCCATCTTATACCCTACAACCTCAACCCGGTGACTAAACAACCGACTGCTTACACTACAAAACGCGTTCATCAATCGCTTCACTCACCAACTACTTCTACCCCTAAACGTGGCTGGCCACAAGTGAGCCACTCTCCTGGCCTCCTTAATACTCTTTTTAATCTCGCTAAACATGCTCGGACTCCTGCCCTATACTTTCACCCCAACCGCCCAACTATCTCTTAACTTAGGATTTGCAGTCCCCCTCTGATTAGCTACTGTTATCATTGGAATACGAAACCAACCAAATCACGCACTAGGTCACCTTCTACCAGAAGGCACCCCTAATCTCCTAATCCCTATACTCATTGTCATCGAAACAATCAGCCTATTTATCCGCCCCCTGGCCTTAGGTGTACGACTAACTGCTAACCTAACAGCAGGCCACCTGCTCATTCAATTAATCTCTACAGCTGTATTTGTACTCCTACCACTCATACCAACCGTAGCTATTCTTACAGCAACAGTCCTAGTTCTTTTAACACTGCTAGAAATTGCCGTAGCAATAATTCAAGCCTATGTGTTTGTACTACTACTAACGCTCTACTTACAAGAAAACATTTAATGGCACATCAAGCACATGCATACCACATAGTTGACCCAAGCCCCTGGCCCCTGACAGGGGCAATTGCCGCCCTACTGATGACATCAGGACTTGCAATTTGATTCCACTTCCACTCCACAACACTCATTGTTTTAGGTACAATTCTACTCCTCTTGACAATATATCAGTGATGACGAGACATTGTCCGAGAAGGTACATTTCAAGGCCACCATACACCCCCCGTACAAAAAGGACTTCGATATGGTATAATTCTTTTTATTACATCAGAAGTCTTCTTCTTTCTAGGCTTCTTCTGGGCCTTTTACCACTCAAGCCTTGCCCCTACCCCTGAGTTAGGAGGCTGCTGACCCCCCACAGGCATTTCTACCCTTGACCCCTTTGAAGTCCCCCTACTCAACACAGCCGTTCTCCTCGCATCAGGAGTAACAGTAACCTGAGCCCACCACAGCATTATAGAAGGAGAACGAAAACAAGCTATTCAATCACTTACATTAACAATCCTACTAGGCTTCTACTTTACATTCCTACAAGCCATAGAATACTACGAAGCTCCCTTCACAATTGCAGATGGCGTTTATGGCTCAACCTTTTTCGTAGCTACTGGCTTCCACGGCCTACACGTTATCGTCGGCTCCTCTTTCCTAGCCGTATGCTTACTTCGACAAATCCAATACCACTTTACATCTGAACATCATTTCGGATTCGAGGCAGCCGCTTGATACTGACACTTTGTAGACGTTGTCTGACTTTTCTTGTATATCTCTATCTACTGATGAGGTTCCTAATCTTTCTAGTATTAAAAGAAGTATAAGTGACTTCCAATCACCCGGTCTTGGTTAAAATCCAAGGAAAGATAATGAATTTAGTTTCAACTGTCATCTCCATTGCTCTCGCCCTGTCGATTGCTCTAGCCATCCTATCCTTTTGACTCCCTCTGATAAACCCAGACCATGAAAAACTATCCCCCTACGAATGCGGCTTTGACCCCTTAGGAACAGCCCGACTGCCATTCTCCTTACGATTCTTCCTCGTCGCTATCTTGTTCCTTCTATTTGATTTAGAGATTGCCCTCTTACTACCTCTCCCTTGAGGAGACCAGCTAACAACCCCCACACTCACCTTTTTATGAGCCTCCATCGTCCTAGCCCTCCTCACCCTAGGTCTCATCTACGAATGACTTCAAGGAGGATTAGATTGAGCCGAATAAGTGGTTAGTTTAATAAAAACACTTGATTTCGGCTCAAACACTTATGGTTAAATTCCATAACCACCTAATGACCCCTGTGCACTTTGCTTTTTCCTCCGCTTTTATCTTGGGCCTAACAGGCCTGGCATTCCATCGAACCCACCTTCTCTCCGCCCTCCTCTGTCTAGAAGGCATAATGCTCTCCCTATTTATTGCCCTCTCCCTCTGAACTGTCCAATTAAACTCCACAAGCCTCTGTGCAGCCCCCATACTACTACTGGCCTTCTCAGCTTGCGAAGCAAGCGCAGGCCTAGCCCTACTAGTAGCAACAGCCCGCACTCACGGAACCGACCACCTTCAAAACCTTAACCTACTACAGTGCTAAAAATCCTCATCCCCACCCTAATGCTTATCCCAACTGCCTGACTAACCCCCGCCAAATGACTCTGGCCCACAACCCTTGCCCACAGCATACTAATTGCATTAATCAGCCTCTCATGACTAAAACACGCTATAGAGACAGGCTGGTCTACCCTAAACCTATTTATAGCCACAGACCCCTTATCTACACCTCTATTAGTCCTCACATGCTGACTCCTCCCCCTAATAATCCTAGCAAGCCAAAACCACACAGCAACAGAACCCATTAACCGCCAACGCATATATATTTCATTACTAACATCTCTCCAAATCTTCCTCATTTTAGCCTTTGGCGCAACCGAGGTAATCATATTTTACATTATATTTGAAGCAACCCTTATCCCAACCCTAATCCTCATTACCCGGTGAGGAAACCAAACAGAACGCCTTAACGCAGGGGTTTACTTCTTATTCTACACCCTAGCAGGCTCTCTCCCCTTACTCGTTGCCCTTCTGCTCCTACAAAATTACACCGGGACACTCTCCTTGTTCACCCTACCATTCTCCCACCCCCTCCATCTCTCATCCTACACCGACAAACTATGATGAGCGGGCTGCCTACTAGCATTTCTTGTTAAAATGCCACTGTATGGTGTACACCTCTGACTCCCCAAAGCACACGTTGAAGCCCCCGTTGCAGGATCAATAGTGCTTGCCGCAGTCCTCTTAAAACTAGGAGGTTATGGAATAATGCGAATAATTGTTATACTAGACCCCCTCACCAAAGACCTAAGCTACCCTTTCCTCATCTTCGCATTATGAGGGGTTATCATAACAGGCTCAATCTGCCTTCGCCAGACTGACCTAAAATCTCTAATTGCTTACTCCTCAGTAAGCCACATAGGCTTAGTGGTAGGAGGAATCTTAATCCAAACCCCCTGAGGATTCACAGGAGCCTTAATCCTTATAATCGCCCACGGGTTAACTTCTTCTGCTCTATTCTGTTTAGCCAATACAAACTACGAACGAACACACAGCCGAACCATACTTCTAGCGCGCGGCCTACAAATCGTGCTTCCCCTGATAACAGCCTGATGATTCATTGCTAGCCTTGCTAACCTCGCACTCCCCCCACTTCCTAACCTTATAGGCGAACTAATAATTATCGCCTCCTTATTTAATTGATCTTGATGAACAATTGCCCTAACCGGAGGAGGTACCCTTATTACTGCAAGCTACTCCCTCTACATGTTCCTAATAACTCAACGAGGGCCCCTCCCCTCACACATCATTGGTCTCGACCCCTCTCACTCACGAGAACATCTACTTATAACCCTCCACCTTTTGCCACTACTTCTCCTCACTCTTAAACCCGAACTAATTTGAGGTTGAGCCGGCTGTAGATATAGTTTCAACAAAAACATTAGATTGTGATTCTAAAAATAGGGGTTGAAACCCCCTTATCCACCGAGGAAGGTTTGCCTAACAGATGAATCCTGCTAAATTTCATTTACCTCGGTTGAACTCCGGGGCTATCCTTAAAACATAGCTCCCAAAGGATAATAGTTCATCCATTGGTCTTAGGAACCAAAAACTCTTGGTGCAACTCCAAGTGGTAGCTATGCACCCCTCTTCCATTATAATAACTTCAAGCCTAATCATTATTTTTTCCCTCCTCATCTTTCCTGTCCTAACAACTCTTAGCCCCCTTCCTCAAAAAGAAGCCTGAGCCCTTACGCACGTAAAAACAGCAGTAAAACTAGCCTTCTTTGTTAGCCTCCTCCCTCTCTTCCTATTTCTCTGCCAAGGGGCAGAAACCGTTATCACCTCATGAAACTGAATAAGTACATCAACCTTTGACATTACCATCAGCTTGAAATTTGACCACTACTCCATCATATTCACACCCGTTGCCCTATATGTCACATGATCAATCCTAGAATTTGCATCCTGATACATACATGCCGACCCTAACATAAACCGATTCTTTAAGTATCTCCTAATTTTCCTAATCGCAATAATTATTTTAGTCACGGCAAACAACCTGTTCCAACTCTTCATCGGATGAGAAGGCGTAGGAATTATGTCTTTCCTTCTCATTGGCTGATGACACGGCCGAGCAGATGCTAACACCGCTGCCCTACAAGCAGTTATCTACAACCGAGTAGGGGACATTGGTTTAATCTTTGCAATAGCATGAATAGTGTCCCACCTTAACTCATGAGAACTACAACAAATCTTTGCAACTGCTAAAGACTTTGACCTCACCTACCCACTCCTGGGCCTAATCGTAGCCGCCACAGGTAAGTCCGCCCAATTCGGGTTACATCCATGACTTCCCTCTGCTATAGAAGGGCCCACACCGGTATCTGCCCTACTTCACTCCAGCACCATAGTCGTTGCAGGTATCTTCCTCTTAGTACGCATGAGCCCCCTTTTAGAAAACAACCCTACCGCCCTCACCACCTGCCTATGTCTCGGAGCCCTAACCACACTGTTCACAGCCACATGCGCCTTAACCCAGAACGACATTAAAAAAATTGTTGCATTCTCAACATCAAGTCAACTAGGCCTAATAATAGTAACAATTGGATTGAACCAGCCCCAGCTGGCATTTCTTCACATCTGCACCCACGCTTTCTTTAAAGCAATACTTTTCCTATGTTCCGGCTCCATTATCCACAGCCTCAATGACGAACAAGACATCCGAAAAATAGGCGGCATACACCATCTTACCCCCTTTACCTCTTCTTGCCTTACCATTGGAAGCCTAGCCCTCACAGGCACCCCTTTCCTAGCAGGATTTTTCTCTAAAGATGCTATTATTGAAGCCCTCAACACCTCATACCTAAACGCCTGAGCCCTTACCTTGACCCTCCTAGCCACCTCTTTCACGGCTATCTACAGCCTACGCATCATTTTCTTCGTCTCAATAGGACGCCCCCGATTTAATGCACTCTCCCCTATCAACGAAAACAACCCCGCAGTTATCAACCCCCTTAAACGACTAGCTTGAGGAAGCATTGTAGCCGGCCTCCTAATTACCTCCAACCTACTCCCACTAAAAACGCCAGTAATATCAATACCCCTCATACTTAAACTAACCGCTTTAACCGTAACTATCTTAGGCTTATTAATTGCCCTAGAACTCGCATCATTAACAAGTAAACAATTCAAACCCGCCCCTTACCTCCCCACTTTCCGCTTCTCCAATATACTTGGCTTTTTTCCAATAATTATACACCGATTCCCCCCTGCAATAAGCCTGGGAATAGGTCAATCCATTGCCAGCCAAATAGTAGACCAAACTTGGTTAGAAAAATCAGGCCCCAAAGCCGCAGCCAAACTTAACACCCCTCTTATCACCTCGACAAGCAATACTCAACGAGGTCTAGTAAAAACTTATCTTATCTTCTTCCTCATTACCCTTATATTCGCCTTACTAATCTTCTTTATTTAAACAGCCCGAAGAGTACCTCGACTTAACCCTCGAGTTAACTCCAACACCACAAATAAAGTCAAAAGGAGAACTCCCGCCCCAACAACTAACATCCACCCCCCTTCTGAATACATTACCGCTACTCCCCCACTATCAGAACGAAAAATATTAAAGGGTCCTCATTCATCAGCTGACCCAGAGAGAGCCCCGGCCCAGCCATGTCAATATACACTACCCGCCACCATTACAGCGGTTGCGTAACAACACATGTAAACTACAACCGCCGGGTTCATCCAAGACTCAGGATAGGGCTCCGCAGCTAAAGCTGCGGAGTATGCAAATACGACCAATATACCACCTAGATAAATTAAAAAAAGAATCAAAGCCAAGAAAGGACTTCCATATTCCACAAGAACCCCACACCCAACCCCCGCTACCATCACTAACCCAAGCGCACCGAAAAAAGGGGACGGATTAGAAGCAACCGCAATCGCTCCAACGATTCAACAAATTAAAAAACAAATAACAGCAAAACACATAATTTCTGCCAGGACTCTAACCAGGACCAATGGCTTGAAAAACCATCGTTGTTATTTCAACTACAAAAACCCTATCAATGGCTAGCCTACGTAAAACACATCCCCTCCTAAAAATCGCAAATGACGCACTGGTTGACCTCCCAGCCCCCTCCAACATTTCAGTCTGATGAAATTTTGGCTCGCTACTCGGACTCTGCCTTATTGCTCAAATTCTCACAGGCCTATTTCTAGCCATACACTACACATCAGATATTGCCACAGCCTTTTCGTCTGTTGCCCATATCTGCCGAGATGTAAACTACGGCTGACTTATCCGCAATATACATGCCAATGGGGCCTCTTTCTTTTTCATTTGCATTTATGCCCACATTGGACGAGGACTTTACTACGGCTCTTACCTTTACAAAGAAACCTGAAACATCGGAGTTATTCTTCTCCTCCTAGTAATAATAACAGCTTTCGTTGGCTATGTCCTCCCCTGAGGACAAATGTCTTTTTGAGGTGCCACTGTCATTACCAATCTTCTATCTGCCGTCCCCTATATTGGTAATACTCTGGTCCAATGAATCTGAGGAGGCTTCTCCGTAGATAACGCCACCCTCACCCGTTTCTTTGCATTCCACTTCTTATTCCCCTTTGTCATTGCAGCCGCCACTGTACTCCACCTCCTGTTCCTTCACGAAACAGGCTCAAACAACCCCCTCGGACTTAACTCCGACGCAGATAAAATCTCCTTCCACCCATACTTTTCTTACAAAGACCTACTAGGGTTTGCAGCCTTACTTATTGCACTTACATCCCTAGCACTATTCTCCCCCAACCTATTAGGAGACCCAGACAATTTCACCCCTGCCAACCCCCTCGTCACGCCTCCTCACATTAAGCCTGAATGATACTTCTTATTCGCTTACGCCATCCTACGGTCAATTCCAAACAAACTGGGAGGAGTCCTGGCACTACTAGCCTCAATTCTAGTCTTGATACTAGTTCCATTACTTCACACCTCCAAACAACGAGCCCTAACCTTCCGCCCCCTTAGCCAGTTCCTTTTCTGAACTTTAATTGCTGATGTAATTATCCTCACCTGAATCGGAGGTATACCTGTAGAACACCCATTTATTATTATTGGCCAAATTGCATCCGTCCTATACTTCTCGCTCTTCTTATTTTTAATACCAGCAGCAGGATGAGCAGAAAACAAAATCCTCGAATGACGGTGTACAAGTAGTTCAGAAGCCTAGAACGCCGATCTTGTAAGTCGGATGTCGGAGGTTGAAATCCCCCCTTGTACTTCAAAGAGAGGAGATTTTAACTCCCACCTCTAACTCCCAAAGCTAGAATTCTAAACTAAACTACTCTCTGATATTACATATATGCTGATATTACATATATGCTGATATTACATATATGCTGATATTACATATATGCTGATATTACATATATGCTGATATTACATATATGCTGATATTACATATATGCTGATATTACATATATGCTGATATTACATATATGCTGATATTACATATATGCTGATATTACATATATGCTGATATTACATATATGCTGATATTACATATATGCTGATATTACATATATGCTGATATTACATATATGCTGATATTACATATATGCTGATATTACATATATGCTGATATTACATATATGCTGATATTACATATATGCTGATATTACATATATGCTGATATTACATATATGCTGATATTACATATATGCGTCTTGATTCAACATTATATTTGATGTCAAATAAACTGCACAGTAAGAACCTACCAACAAGAGTTAAGTAATGCATACGGTTATTGATAATGAGGGACAATAACTGTGAGGGTCTCACTCAGTGAATTATTCCTGGCATTTGGTTCCTACTTCAGGGCCATGACTTGATTATATTCCTCACACTTTCATTAACGCTGGCATAAGTTAATAGTGTTAACCATTAGGTTCATTACCCAGCAAGCCGAGCCTTCATTCCAGGGGGTGGGGGGTTCCCTTTTATTTTTTTCCCTTCAACAGGCATTTCAGAGTGTAAAAAAAGGCTGAAAGTTTGAAGGTAGTACATCACTTTGCAGCTGAACACAAGGTTATGCAGGCTAAAAAGACATTCTTTTAGAAATAATTACATAACTGATTTCAAGAACATAAATATACTTATCCTACTCAGAGCACCCCCCTAATATTAGGATGCCCGGTCTGGTGGTTTTTATCCGTTTAAACCCCCCTACCCCCCTAAACCCCTGAGATTCCTAACACCCCTGTAAACCCCCCGGAAACAGGGCTAAACCTCAAGTAATAAGTTTTTAACCTAAAATGTGTTTATTACACTAATGTAATTTTTAATTTG